GTAGTCTATGCACTCAAGCCACTAGCCCAGAATCCGGTTCCAGTGGTAGGTTGCCCTGTGCCATCGTCAGTCGATAAACAAAGCAAAAATGGATGGCCTTCATTTTTTTATTCAAAACACATCAAATCTAATTAACTGGGCGTTACCTTATTATTGTTGAAGGGTTGAACAAGGGTTTTTTTGCCGACCCACGCCGGTATCAAAACTCCAACTATGATAGCCAGTCTCAGTTCCAGTGAAAGATAAAGTGAGAAAGGAAACCTGAAAAAAGGTTCGAATAAAGCAACCCAATGGAGATGAGTTTCAGTACCCTGAACTATCTGATTCAAGGCGGTGAAGTCAAGTCAGTTCCCTTCGCCATTTCCCGATAGTTGTATTTACCCTTACAACCCATATCCTTTATTTTCTAGCCGAGGGTTTCAATCCATACTCAAGTTGTCTAAAAGCCGGACAGCTGAAATAGTAAGAGTAAGGCCAGTAGCGAGTGGTAGGGAAACATTAAGGCAAGGAAGCCTCTTCACTCTGAGACGTAGATGCGAGAGTTGAAGTTACAGTAGCGGGAAAGAGGGCCCCGGAGTTGCAAACGCATCGAAGATGAAGTCTGGATCGAGTAGAATTCTTGGGTAAGGCCAATGACTTTTCTTAAGTAAGAGGCCGGGTTTGGACAAGAAGTGAAGACCAGTACAGAAAGAAAGGAAGTTCTCGAAAGTAGTAGTGTATGTGGGAATCGGAAAGGAAGGCAGTTGAAAGTCAGTCTCAGTTCAGCTCCTATTAAATGAATGAAGATCAGGCTTTCTTGGTGCAAGTGAGCATTCTCCTTTCCTCACTCCCTGTCTTAGGCTGCTTTTGGGCAAAAGCTTGACTGAATGGATTGGTTGAATGCTAAACAGAGTTGCCTTCCACACGTGCTCTTAAAGCGGAGTCTGCTAATGAAAGTGCTAATTCGACTTTCTCTTTTACTTTTTCGGCCTAACGTCTTCTCTCTATTAAAGACAGTCTAATGATCAAGCCTTTCTTTCTCTTGCTCTTCAAGTACAGGACAAGCGCACTCAAAGCGAAGGGCACTAACATAAAAGAAAGCTGAATATCCAGTAATGGGATAAGCTAAAGTACACGAGTCGACATCTTATCTTAATTGCTTACTGCTGTCGACTTCTTTGCTGCTCTCCCCATACATTCTCTATAAAGCAAATAAGCCATCCAACTCCCTTATCTCATTAGCAAACGAAGCAGCGCTTTGAAGCAAAAGTATTCTGCCCTTCGTGCGTCCCTACTGTTGGAAGTCTTGGTTGCAGCTCTGCTCCTCAAGTGGGCGCTTTCTTCTCTGCTTTAGTCTCACTAAAAGAGCTTTCCCGCTATTGATCACTAAAAGAACTCGGGCTCTAGTACAGAAGAACTTTAGCTCGCTCCTCCATCGGGTATCGAGTTCCCTGACTGTTCTTCTCTCTGGAAGGAGGAAGTTCTCTCTGCGCTGTGCTTCTTTCCTTCTATTCGAGTAAAGTATCGAACCTGCAGAACCGTTTAATTGTGGAACAAGCTACGCACGTTACGTGTCCTTTAAAGCTACCGTTAAGGAAGTATCAAAGATAGGAGAACGAGATCCGGGCACTAGCGTGTTAAAGGAAACAGGGGTACTTATTAATGTGGGAAAAAGACGTATGAAAATCGTATGAATCGATAAGACCTGATCTCCGATCTGTTCCACGAAAAGGAGCTAAAATGCCACTTTCGAATGAAAGAAAAAAGAGTTTTAATCCTCGAGAAGCTGATGCCAGAACTGCAGTAGCTAGCCTAGGAGTTCTGTTGTTAGGGGCCCGGGGAGTACCATGAGTTGATGTCTAGAGAACTTTTCTTATAGGACCGGACTAGGGAACAACTATCCCACACCGGAGGAACGGAAACACCCCTTTAACAAGCTTTTTTTGTTCCCGAGTAAGTAGCTAAAGCAAGAGGGCAATCAAGCAAGCGATCGTAGGTACGCTAAGTCACTTTTTATATAAGCAGTAGATCCTCTGCTAGAGTCACAGTTGTTGTGTAGCCAGGTGAACCTGCCCAATGCCAATGATACGAAGAGCTAGCTTTGCTACCCTGGCTCAGAGAAAAGTCTACTTGCTTGCTAGAGAAGGCGACCCTTTAGTTTTCGGGTTTGCTTGTCGTTTTTGTTTTTTCAGAGAATCTTTTAGTGTTCCGTGTACCTTAGTACAATACAAGGTCGAAAAGAAAAAAGAAAGATTCTATATTAAGATATATATATATTAAGATATCAAGAATTGCTTAAATAACTCAGTACGTCCAAAATAAGAGTCACGATCTACTAAAGGTATCGGAGATTGATTGGTTCGAATCCAATTCGTGAGATGGCAGTGATCTTTAGCTGGTCATGGCCATAATGTGCTGTTTTCCTTGGATGTAATCACCTATGAGATGGCTTTCACAGGGCTTCTTTCTAGTTATTCATATTTGGTTGGAAAAAGAACTTCTTCTTTCTTTTCAGCCTCATATTTTGTTAGGTAAGACCTCTTTTGAATATCCCTTCCCTAAAACTTGGATTGCAGCCTTAAGCCCACCCTGAACCTTATCCGGAGATAATGGTATTCGCTAGCCTCTTCCCTTCCAGTTTTGTTGTTGGCTTTCTATCTAGCGCTATCTTGCCTTCCTTACTCTCTTTGATCGGTGAGCTCTCCTATTGTCTCTCATTCTTAGCTTACCTCTTTTTTCCTTTCGAACTCTCTCAAAAAAAAAGGTTTTGCTTCCTTTTCCACCTACCTCCTATGGAATCTCAACTATTCATTTACCAGGAATCCACTTCTTTGGTCAAACCCGCCTGTCACTCCACTGGCTGTTAAGAAAGCTCCCATGAAGGCTTTTCCGGTTGCTAAGGCTGGATCAATTACTTCATCAGGATCGACCTCTAAAGTCGGTTCGTCCAAAGCCGCAGTGCCTACTGCAACAACTCAAATCGAAAAGATTGGAAAAGAAGATATCCCCGTCAATCCCAAGGCTGTCACCTCCAAAGGGTCCGCCTCAAAATCAAGCAAAACTCCTACTTCTAGAAAGAAAGTGTTCCCGCTCCGGGAAAGAAAGTGGTTTCCGCACTCCCTGGGAACAAAGTCACTACTCCTGACAAGGAGAAAAGGCACCCCCGGCCGCAAAAGCCAAGAGGGTCGCTGGTGAAATGCCTTCTCCCACCCCCATGTCGGTGGTGAGAAAGCCTCTATATAAGTATTTAGATGATTTGGAGTTTTCTTTGTTAGAGGAAGATTTCCCGGTTCAATTACGATAGAGTGATTCTATACAGGAAAAGCGATGGAACGGGCGGGGTCAAATAGGTCCAACAGAAGCATTCTCACAAGCAGCCAAAGATGAGCGAGGATCAAATTCCTTCGGGAAAGATCAGCTCTATATTATATCAGGAAAAAACGGAAAACTTCGCGACAAACAAAGGCAACAGAAACCTGCTTCCATGCTGTCCTTGCTTGGCTAGCCATTTCGACCTTATCCGTCGCCCTCTTATTTATCAGCCAGCCTGGCGACTAGTTTCAATCTAAATCATTCTGTAACCACCTCTTTGTCTTTGGAATGGCATTTCTTTTCATCTTCTGCCTCTACCTAAGTAGAGTAGAGCCAAACCCTCTATGAGCCTTTTCCTTAGTAAGCTTAGCATCATACTTCGATTTCATTTCTTCACGCAGTTTAGCTATTTCCCAATCGAAAATATCCTTTAAACGGTTGAAATTCACATTTCGAACAGGCATGAATACCGCATCTATAGGAGAACTTCCGTCTTGAAAATTCTTTGGTGTTTTTATACGATATCCGCGATTCCTCTCGAGTTGTAATCCAATACACAAATCAATTGGTTCTGTTAAGCTAGCTATATGCTGTGTATTATCAATGATTTCCACAGAAGGTGGTGAGATGATATCTTGAGCAGTTACACATTTAGGCCCCCTAACACAAATAGATGCGTCACAAGTTCCATATAGATTACTTCTCAATACAATTTCTTTCAAATTCATTAAAATTTAATGTACTGATTCTTGAATACCTACTAAGGTAGAATATTCGTGTGGTATTTTCTCAGATTTTGCACGTGTAATACATGTTCCTTCTATTTCTCCAAGCAAAGCTCTTCGCATCGCAATGCTTATTGTATCGGCTTGCCCTTTGATTTTGATAAGGGGAGAGAGAATAAAGCGTCCATAATAAAGGTGCTTACTATCTGTTCTTGATTCAACACACTTCCACTGCAGTGTCTGAGTAGATACTTTTATTTTCTCTCGAACCATAGGAATATTGTAGATAATTAATCAGATCATTTATTTCTCTTGCAATCTCGTCAATGGTTATTTCTACACACGTCTTTTTTTAGGAGGTCTACAGCCGTGGCATAGGGGTTACATCCCGTACGAAACTTAGTAGTATACCACTTCTACGAATAGCTCGTAATGCTGCATCCCTTCCAAGACCAGGACCCTTTATCATATCATGACTTCTGCTCGTTGCATACCTTGATCAACGACTGTACGAATAGCATTTCCTGCTGCGGTTTGAGCAGCAAATGGTGTCCCTCTTTTTGTACCCCGGAATCCACAAGTACCAGCAGAGGCCCAAGAAACCACTCGACCTCGTACATCTGTAACAGTCACAATGGTATTGTTGAAACTTGCTTGAACATGAATAACTCCCTTTGGTATTCTACGTGCATTCTTACGTGAACCAATTCGTGATATAGGTTTTGCCATATTTTATCATCTCATAAATATGAGTCAGAAATATATGGATATATCCATTTCATGTAATTTTTTTTTGTACATTGAGTCCTTTAGAACTTTTTAGTAGAATGATTATCCTTGTCGTTGTTTATGTTTCGGGAAAAAAAGCCTACGGATCAGTCGACATTTTTCACAAATTTTACGAACAGAGGCCCTTATTTTCATATTTGTCATTCCTTACTTAAATTCTGAATCCATTCTTTTGAAGAAAATAAGTTTCTTGAATTTTTGAACCCCGAATAGTATTCCGTAATGTTGAACTTGAAAAACTACTTAATCGTTTGAATCCTTGTTGCGGAGTCTATAAATTATACGTCCTTTAGTTGAATCATAACGGCTTATTTCAATTTTAACTCTATCTCCCGGTAGGATCCGTATAAAACCACGTCGTATCCTTCCTGAAACATAACCTAGAATCAGATCTTCATTATCTAAACGAACCCGGAACATACCATTAGGAAGTGATTCAGTAATTAAACCTTCATGAATCCATTTTTCTTCTTTCATTCCAGGTAAAACCCCCTTACCCTTAAAGTATCAACTTCAACTAATGGAGAAGGAGTGATATTATACAACCCGTCTTTGCTCTTTTTTTCAAAAATAGGAAGTTTCAGATCGAATTCGGATATTAGAAGGCTTACCATATATAACATAAAATTTCTCCTCCTTCTAGTCGAGCTTCTCGATCTGTCATTATACCTCGAGAAGTAGAAAGAATTACAATCCCCATTCCGCCTAAAATTCTAGGAATTCGTTGATAGTTAGAATAGATTCGTAGACCAGGTCGACTGACCCGTTTTAAATTTAAAATCTTTCGATATGGTCCTTTCCTATTCCTTCTATGTCCCAGAGTGAAAACCAAAAAATCTTTCTTTCTTTCCTGATGTTTCCTCGCGTTTTCGATAAAACCTTCTCGTAAGAGTATTTTAACAATGTTTTCTGTGATGTTAGTAGATGCTATTCGAACCGTTCCTTTTCGATTCATGTCAGCATTTCGTAGAGAGGTTATTATATCAGCAATAGTGTCCCTACCCATGATGAACTAAAATTATTGGTGTCCCCGAATTTTGATATAATCAACATGCTTTTTTTAGTTTTTTTTTTATGAAAAAAAAATGAAAGGTATATACGTGATACACAATCTACTAATTAATCTATTTCATTCAAATACCCTACTCTATTATATTATGTTTTCGTTTTATAATTATAATACCTCGGGAGCTAATGAAACTATTTTAGTAAAATTTAATTGTCTCAACTCCCGGCACCAAAAACTCGAGTTCCTTTTGGATTTCCTTCTTGATCAATGATAACTGCAGCATTGTCATCATATCGTATTATCATACCATTGTCGCGTTTGAGTTCTTTACGGGTACGTACAATTACAGCTCTGATCACTTCTGATCTTTCTAAGGGCATATTGGGTATTGCTTCTTTGATCACAGCAACAATAACGTCACCAATTTTAGCATATCGACAATTGCTAGCTCCTATGATTCGAATACACATCAATTTTCGAGCCCCGCAGTTGTCTGCTACATTCAAATGGGTTTGAGGTTGAATCATATCATTTTTTTTTATCTTTCAATGCAAAGCAAAGGGCGAAAAAAAGAAAGAAAGATTTTTTGTCCAAAACAAAAAAACATAGGTTTTTTTATCCCAAAGATCTATTTCCTTTGGTTCTACATTGCTATCCTGAAATAATGAATTGAGTTCGTATAGGCATTTTGGATGCCGCTATTGAGATAGCCTTTCTGGCTATATTTTCTGCTACTCCGCTTATTTCATAAAGTATTCGACCTGGTTTGACAACAGCTACCCAATATTCGGGGGATCCTTTCCCCGAACCCATACGTGTTTCCGTAGGTCTTACTGTAACTGGCTTGTCTGGAAAGATACGTACCCATATTTTTCCACCACGACGTGCATTTCGTGTCATTGCTCGTCGTCCTGCTTCTATTTGTCTTGATGTGATCCAAGCGGGTTCAAGTGCCTGAAGAGCATATCTACCGAAACAAATACGATTACCTCGATAAGATATTCCCTTCATTCTTCCTCTATGTTGTTTACGGAATCTGGTTCTTTTGGGGTTATAGTTGATGGTTCTTTCTCAATTCCATCTCTACTACAGAACCGGACATGATAGTTTCTTCTCATCCGGCTGTGTGAGTAAAGACTGCCCTTAGTCCTCCTACGGCAGCAAACGTAGTAGCAACTTACTATTGAGGAGCCTCACTCTCTAATTAGGCCAAAGTGCGTCAGGTTCATTTCAGTGGGCCCGACAGAGGAAACGCATCCTTTTCTTGACTTAGTTAAGGGTAGTCGTTGTTGGTTAGGTAGATGTGAAGAAAGAACAGTACTTTTTTCTTTATTAATGTGAGGGTCTGGGTCTAAAGATCCCAGCTTTAAGTCAATAAGAGCAAGGATAGGCAATTTGAGTTGTTGAGAAAGAAGCGGATTGAGGCAAAGACAAAACCTTTCAGAAAAGCAAGTCAGTGTAGTGCCCTTCCACCGTCTTTCACTTCCTCGAAAGAAGCCTTAAGTAGAGTATAGTTATGTTATAAGTGCAGGGAGTCAAAGAGGTTGGACAAAGCAAAGCTGACAACGCAAAGCATGAAGAGTCACACGTCTTTTGTGGCAATCTGCAGGCAGGAGGGCAAAAGGTTACAGGAGAGAGTCAAGTCAAAGCAGCGGTTCTCTTTCTGCCCCGAAGGGCCTACGGGACTCTTTCCATACAGGATGCAGCTTCTCTTGTTGAGGCGAGCTCGGTTGCTTTGTAAGTGAATGGGAGTGAGTTTCGCTAATGAATTGGTGTTTTGAGTTGTCGTTTGTTTTAAGTGGTAGTATAAATGAGGGTCTGTAAGCTCCATTGCCTTGTTGTTGTGTAGTTATTCTTTTTGACTCTTGGAGCTGATTGGAGCTTGGGATTTCCTTAAGTGAGTTCAAGGAAGTGACGTAAATGTAGCCTTAAGTAAGAAGCTGACGAGATAAACGGGTCTCCACGTCTTTTGGTAGTGGAGGGCAGAAAGCTGACTTAATTGAGTTGTGGTCTTGTTGGAGGGTAAAGTATGGAGCTTTCAAAGGGGGGAAATTCACCCAGTCTAAGCCAGGCAAGCAATGCAAAGCTAGACGAACCCAGACAGAGTCCAGCGAATCCAAGCAGAGACAACTCAAGCTTGAGCCTGCCTTTCGGTCAATCAAGGTTGGTAGTCTAAGCAACCTTCCTTGAAAAAAGCACGAGGGAACGGTCAGGAAATAAGTCGTATCGGGAGAGGAGTAGAAGACACACCGTATGAGCTTTTGAAAGAGCAAGCTAGCAAGTCTTCCGGTGACTAATCTCCCATCGCTAGCAAGCCCAACCGGATCTTCTTTCTCTGGTTTCAAAACCCCAACCGCAAAACAAGCAAGCCAGCTTCGGTAATGGTAGTAGCTTCAAAGGAATTGGTAGTATGTCTTGAATAGGAAAGCATTCAACATGTATGAACTTCACCCATGTTCCAGAGCTTGAACAATGAAGTGAAAGGCTTGACTTTAGAGTTCGATCTGGTTTTCATCATTGTCGACAGAAAGAAGGGAGTGTTTTAATTTCTTTGTTGACCGAATCCCATCTTTCTCAGTTACATGCCGATATTTGGCCTTTTGTTTCGGCTTTTAATTAGCCTAAAAGTTCAAGAGTAGGCCCGAACCGCTCCCCCTTTCCATTTAATCACTGACAAAACTGACCTTTTAATTCGACTTAACGAAACTACTTTTCTGTTAGAACAATCAATCGAACGGGTAAGGCCAAGGTAAGGAGAAGGTAAGGCGGATTCTATAGCTAAGGTTACTCAAGCAAGGGATATGACAACAAGACCAGAAAGACCGGTTATTGCTAACCCAAAAGCTTTCTTCTCCTATGAGATTTCCCTGCCCTTATGAGATCTTCCTCGGTAAATCCTTCATGTAACAGCTTCTTCAAATTCAATAGCAATAGCAGTTGATTCTATAGCAGTCTTCTACCCAAGAGCTTCTGGGCAAATAAGGGCTTTAGCGCATTCACTGGTTATTCACCATCAACAAGAGAGATTGGCTTCCTTCCTATTCTATTCCCAAGACCGTGAATTCCTTATCCGTAAAGGAGTAAAGCAGGCAATAGCACGATAGCAAACAGCAAAGAAAGCTAAGCGCGCAGAGAGAGCAGAGCAGCATATAGCGTGAAAAAGTCCAAATGCAAGAAAGGCAGAGCGCGAAGCTTGTGGTCCGTTCCTTTACCAACTATAGCGGAACTTGCCCGAAGGAAATCTTTGATCTTCTTGCCGGGAAAGAGTTTGGTTACCAAGTTCGGTTACCATAAGCGGAAGTGCAAACCTTATATCGGAGATATATAGGATAGAATGTCCGTTTAAAATCCATTTGGGTAGATAGTATGGCTTGACAATGTCGAGCTAAGACTATCGCGAAGTAAACATAGGGTCTGTCTCCGCTTTGACTATGGAATCAGATTTCCTCGCGACTATCTTCCCCTTGAATCCTGGTTGGCAGCAGTATTTCGAGCTAGGGTTGCTACAATTCCCTATGAAGCTCCCTGACAAGCCCTTCAATCCATCTTCATCTTGGCTGGCAGCCTAGATTGAGCCCTGGGACTGATCTTCCCGTTGGCTTTGCTAAAGCAGTACTCACAGTGTAAGGTCAGCGGGTGGCATAGCGAAATTCCTCACCGAGATGACTGGACAACCTCTCGACCAGATCGTCCCAGCGGAGCGATTAAAAGCGTCTTTGGAGCGAATTCCTTTGAAGTAGTTAGTGCTCTAATTGAGCGAGCCGTGGATCATAAATGATGAGCGTAGCTTAATTTAGCTGATCTCACACCGAACTATAAAGAAATATGTGAGTGGCTCTTTATAGAGACTTAGCCCAATGGCTACCACCGGAAGTGCGCTAAGTTAGTCACAGGGAAACCTCCAAGTTCTTTCGAACCTCCGACTCTATAAACTTGGATGGCTTGCTTGTTTAGCTTGCCCCCTCTTTGAATGTGTACAGTTCGAGCAAGCAAATGGCTAGCAGGGCCGAGGAAGCACAATGAACGGGACGACAGAAGTTCCACAAGAATATGACCAGAGATATATGTTCTTCTTCGTGCATGCTGGTCTGGTTCCTGAGAAAATCTCTATTAGCGAGTTTCGCCGTACAATATATAACCCGGGACTGGCTTAAATTAATGAATTACCACGGTTGCCGCCGGTTGAGATATTTCGTTTTCTGCTCTTTTGTGCAATCTATAGTTGTGTGTTGTTTAGATCACATTTGAATGGTGACAAAGCCTGACTTCGTGGAATGCGGCTCGAGCCGCGAGGTCCCACACCCTTAGCCAGTACCAGCGACTAGTCTTCGGGCTACGAGGTATATAGGGCGAGAGCCTGCTAAGGAACCCAGTAAATTGCACTACACTCAGTACGCACTTATTTCCGGGACCGCTTGATTCAGCATACAGCAGCAAGCACACATCTTTGCGGTCTTTTTAAACCTTATTAAGCCGGTGTCAGCCTTTAGGAAATTGTGAAAATTCCCTAATCTTAAGTGTTGAACCATAGGTTCGGCACAAGAGGAATCTTTCTTAGACTCGGTTCGCTGTCAGTTTGCAAACCGCAAGTGAGTGCGAACTACTAGAGGCCCATCCAGGAGGTTAGTTAAAATAGAGGACCTAGAACGCCTTGGTTAATCAGACCCAGAGATCATGGCCAATAAGGCCAGTCACCAAGGCACCAGGAAGCCTCTCTATGATGAGGACAATGAAGAGTTCACTGGCTTTAACCACCAGCTGAATCCTACAGCCTCGGCAAATCAGCAACTTTCTAACAAGACAGTTAGCCGTCAACTACCTGAGATTGCCCGGATGCTAGCACAATTGACCTCGCAGGTAGCCATCGGACCTGGCTGCACCTGCTGCTCAAGGAACAAACCCTCCATCTACCACCCCGGCTCAGAGGACACAAATCCACAACCACAAAGCCAACCAAAAATAGCAGATGCTAGACTTGTAGACCCAGTACCCTCTCCAGTTCAGAATCAGCCCGCAGTTCCTGAACCTGTGGATCACTACGAGAAAGAGATCCGCAGAAAGCCTCCTGCAGTACCGGCCGTGTCCTTGGCTCCCACTCCCATGAATCAGATAGTGCCATACGTCTCACCACATCCGTCCGATCCTCTGATGGAGAAGATTAGTCGCCTTGAACGGGCAGTTAATAAATTGAGTGGAGACAAGTATGATGTTGCAGATCTTGAGAATCTCTCCCTATACCCCCAAGTAAGTAAGGCTTCCGTCCGGTTTTAAATGGCCAGAGATAAGTATAACGGAACCGAATGCATAACGAAATAGGATAAAAAGAGGTAAGCCTCAGAACTTAAAAAAAAAAGGCAGGATGTATGTCGGAACTCTACAGCCCATGGGAATCGACAATGAGCTACTTGTCCAACTATTCTAGCGCAGTTTGACCGGACCCGCGCTGACTTAGTTGATGAACACTGACCCAAATACCATTCGCACATGGCCAGATCTGGCTAAGGCCTTTGTGACGTACAATGCATACAATACGGAGACTCAGTTATCAAGGCGTAAGCTAGAACTCGTTAAGCAAGGACCCACTGAGTCTTTCACCGACTTCATCACATAGCTTACTATAGAGGGTAAGGACCCAACTGCTCAGGTTCAAAAGAGACCATCCGAAGAAGATCAAATTGCTATGGTCTTGAAGAGCCTGAACCCTGAGTATACCAATAGGTTGACACTTACCCATCACCCAACTTTTCATTCTTTAGTTTGTGCTGGCTGCCAGATAAAAGATGCATTGGCAGCTGGGCGCTCCCCCTCTCTACGCCCTTTCTTTTCAAGGGGTCCTCGAATAATAAGCAGAAAAAGTCTGCCTGGCCCTCTCCTCTCAGGCTAAAGCAGAGATGAATACAATTGAGCGGCGTCGCTGAACCAAAGGCCTTAGTATACAAGGGCACAGCCATTTCAAAAGAAAAAGCAAGCCCAGTTTTTTTCCAAATAGTCAAGGCGCGGTAAGAAAGGTACTCGCGAACCTCGTAGCGGAGAGGCGGCTTATTGCATCAATTTGAATCAGTAATCATCAATGCATTGCATAAGGGAAGAGCACGCAGCGATGATATGCTTCGAAAGCAAATGGGTCAATGATCTAGATAGCCACGGTAAGCTGGAAGGCCCGCGCTAATGCCCTTAGAGTTCAAATCGCTATCCCAGCGAAAATGTATCAGACGACGATCTATATGGAGTGATACCTCCACCTTCGGAGAAGCGGAAGTTCCCCACGCCGATCCCTTTTTTTTGAGCGAAATAAAGATCTTCCACTGCTTAGCTTTCAATTCGCCTCTGGCCTCTGACCGATGTTCGAAATCGCTCTTGTGGAAGAGTTCTGACTATAGCTGCAACCTTTCTCATATTGGGGAGACTTTCTATGCTTTCGACTGTCTTGCCTCCTTCTTCCTTTGGTGCTTACGCTTACCCAGCCTAGTATACTAAAATAGGGCTAGAGCAAGAATCGCCCTTCTGTGAACCTAAGTGCCCTGAAGAGCAGTGGCTAACGTTAGGGAGATGATGAGTCGATCGACTAAACTAATATGAATTGGCCGCTATTACTTTTGAAAAAAAGAAGTGTGGAGCCTATGACAGAGATAGCGCCCTTGTTTTGGAATCGCTTTTTGAGGAATCGAGATTTTTCATGTAAATAT